ATATTCCCTGAACACAATAAAAATCATCATAATCTTAAAGAAGGTATAAAATTTAATAACCCCTTATTAATTAATAATCTTCGACTCCCCATTCGTTCATAAGAAATATTAGCTAAACAAAACAACCCAGAAGAACATAATCCATGAGCAATTATTAAAGCATATGAACCCGTTAATCCTCAATAAGACATAGTCAATAAACCTCTTAAAACAATTCCTATGTGTGCAACTGAAGAATAAGCAATTAAAGCCTTTAAATCAGTTTGTCGTAAACAAACTAATCTAATTAAAACTCCCCCAATTAAACTTACTCTAATTCATCAATAATTATATTTTATTCCAGAAATTTGTAATAAAGAAAATATCCGTAATAACCCATATCCCCCTAACTTTAATAAAATACCAGCTAAAATTATTGAACCAGAAACTGGAGCTTCAACATGAGCCTTAGGTAATCATAAATGTACTAAAAATATAGGTATTTTTACTAAAAAAGCAAATACTAAACATAAATATAATAAATTTATATTTATAAAAAAACAATTAGACAATAAAATAAAAGAAAGAGTTTTTATAAAATTTAAAATATAAAAAATCCCAATTAATAAAGGCAAAGAAGCTAAAAGAGTATAAAATAATAAATAAATTCCTGCTTGTAATCGTTCAGGCTGATACCCTCATCCTAAAATTAAAAATAAGGTAGGAATTAATCTAGCTTCAAAAAATAAATAAAATATAAATATACTTATTGAACTAAAAGTTAAAACTAATATTAATAATAAAAATAAAATTATAAAAATAAATAAAGATTTATAATTATTTAATAAATAAACTTTTTCTCTTGCTATTAATATAAGACCACAAATTCAAAAACTTAATAAAATTAATCCATAAGAAATCATATCCAACCCAAAATAATAAGAAATATAATTAAAATAATTTAAGGATCTTAAATTAATTATAAAAATAAATGTTAATAAAAAAATTAAGTTTTGAACCATTCAATAAAAATTTTTTAAAAAAGAAAGAAAAAATATAAATACTAAAACAAAAATAAATTTTAACATTGTAAAATAGAAAAACTTTGAAAATAATCATTACCATGAGTACGAATTATAGAAACTAAAATTGATAAACCTAATACTCCTTCACAAACACAAAAAGTTAAAAAAAACATTCTAAAATAAGTTTCATAATTTATAAAATTTAAATAAAAAAATAAAAAAATAAATAATCTTAATACTATATATTCTAATCTTAATAAAGTAGTTAATAAATGCTTTCGATTAGAAACAAATACCAAACAACCAAATAAAAATATAATTATAGATAAATAAAATATTAAAAATATATTTGCCATTAATTTAGTTTAAATAGTTTAATAAAAACATTAGTCTTGTAAACTGAAAATAAAAATTATTTTTTTTAAACTTCAAGAAAAAAGAAACTTCTTTTTCATTAACTCCCAAAGTTAATATTTTAAATAAACTATTTCTTGATATTACAAAATTAATTATTATAATAATTTGTTTAATTATAAGATTTATTTTTATACAAATAAAACACCCTCTTTCAATAGGATTAATATTATTAATTCAAACCTTTTTAACTTGTTTAATTACAGGAATTTATGTTGAATCATTTTGATTTTCTTATGTATTATTTTTAATTTTTTTAGGAGGAATATTAATTTTATTTATTTATGTAACTTCATTATCATCAAATGAAATATTTACTATATCTTTTAAATTAACAATATTTAATAGAATTTTATTATTAATAACAATTTTAATTTTTATATTATTAGATAAAAGATTAATAGAACAATTTATTAGAAATATAGAAATAAAAAAATTATGCTTAAATATTAATTTAATTAACGAAAATATCTTATCATTAAATAAAATATATAATTTTCCAACTAATTTAATTACATTATTATTAATTAATTATTTATTTTTAACCTTATTAGTAACAGTAAAAATTACAAAAAAATTTTATGGGCCATTACGACCAATAAATTAATGTTTAAACCTATTCGAAAATCTCACCCTTTAATTAGAATCGCTAATAACGCTTTAGTCGACTTACCTGCTCCTTCAAATATTTCAGCTTGATGAAATTTTGGTTCTTTATTAGGGTTATGCTTAATATTACAAATTTTAACAGGATTATTTTTAGCTATACATTACGCAGCAGATATTGAAACAGCTTTTAATAGAGTAAACCATATTTGTCGTGATGTAAATAATGGCTGATTTTTACGAATTTGTCATGCAAATGGAGCATCTTTTTTTTTTGCTTGTTTATTTATTCATGTTGGTCGTGGTGTCTACTATGAATCTTATTTATATCATATAACTTGAAATACAGGAGTAATTATTTTATTTTTAACAATAGCAACAGGATTTTTAGGATATGTATTACCTTGAGGACAAATATCATTTTGAGGAGCTACAGTTATTACAAATCTTTTATCAGCTGTTCCTTATTTAGGAATAGATTTAGTACAATGAATTTGAGGAGGATTTGCTGTAGATAATGCAACTTTAACTCGTTTTTTTACATTTCATTTTATTTTTCCATTTATTATTTTAGCTTTAATAATAATCCATTTATTATTTTTACATCAAACGGGATCAAATAATCCTTTAGGATTAAATAGAAATGTAGATAAAATTCCATTTCATCCTTATTTTATTTATAAGGATATTTTTGGATTTATTGTTTTTTTATGAATTCTTATTGCTTTTATTTGAAAATTTAATTATTTATTAATAGACCCAGAAAATTTTATTCCAGCTAATCCTCTTGTAACACCTGTTCATATTCAGCCAGAATGATATTTTTTATTTGCTTATGCAATTTTACGATCAATTCCTAATAAATTAGGAGGAGTAATTGCGTTAGTATTGTCGATTGCTATTTTATTAATTTTACCTTTTACTCATGCAAGAAAATTCCGAGGATTACAATTTTACCCTTTAAATCAAATTTTATTTTGAAATATAGTAATTGTAGCTTCTCTTTTAACTTGAATTGGAGCTCGACCTGTAGAAGATCCTTATATTTTAACAGGACAAATTTTAACAGTATTATATTTTTCATACTTTATTATTAATCCTTTATTAGCAAAATTTTGAGATAAATTATTAAATTAATTAATAAGCTTTTATAGCATATGTCTTGAAAACATAAGAAAGAAGTAAAGTCTTCTATTAATTTTATATACTAAAAATTATTCATTAAAATAATAAAGAAATAAAAAAAATTTTCAACCCAACAAAAAAAAATAAATAATTTAATGATAAAGGCAAAAAACTTTTTCAAGCTAAATACATTAACTTATCATATCGAAATCGAGGTAATGTTCCTCGAACTCAAATAAAAATAAAAGAAATAAAACTTAATTTTAAAAAAAATAAAAAACTATAAATATCACTTCCTAAAAAAATAACTACAAACAATATTCTTATAAATAAAATTCTAGAATATTCAGCTAAAAAAATTAATGCAAATCCTCCTCTTCTATATTCTACATTAAACCCAGAAACTAATTCAGACTCACCTTCTGCAAAATCAAAAGGAGTCCGATTAGTTTCTGCTAAACAAGAAGCTAATCAAACTAATCTCAGAGGAAAACAAAAAACAATAAATCAAACATAATCTTGATAATTATAAAAATTCAAAAAATTATAATTACCAACTAAAAAAATAAAACTTAATAAAATTAAAGCCAAACTTACTTCATAAGAAATTGTTTGAGCAACAGCTCGTAATCCCCCCAATAATGCATAATTTGAATTAGAAGACCACCCCGCAATTATAACAGTATAAACTCCTAAACTAGTACAACATAAAAAAAATAAAACACCTAAATTAAAAGAATATAATTTAATTAAATAAGGAATACACATTCAAATTAATAAAGACAAAAATAAAGAAAATACAGGAGAAAAATAATAAGAAATATAATTAGATAATAATGGATACGTTTGTTCCTTAGTAAATAACTTTACAGCATCACTAAAAGGTTGTAATAATCCATTAAATCCTACTTTATTAGGACCTTTACGAATTTGAATATAACCTAAAACTTTACGTTCTAACAAAGTTAAAAAAGCTACCCCTACTATTACACAAATAACCAACAATAAACTTCCAATTAAAGGTATTAAATTATCAATAATAAACAATACTATTTATAATTAAAAATTATATTTATAAATTCTAAATTTATTGCACTAATCTGCCAAAATAGTAAATTATTTTAATAAATTTCATTATATTAAAATTATATTTTTTATATTAGGTCCTTTCGTACTACAATATAATAACTAATTAAAGATAGAAACCAACCTGGCTTACACCGGTTTGAACTCAGATCATGTAAGAATTCAAAGGTCGAACAGACCTAAATTTTAAACTTCTACACCTAAAAATAACTCTTAATCCAACATCGAGGTCGCAATCTTTTTTATCGATATGAACTCTCTAAAAAAATTACGCTGTTATCCCTAAGGTAACTTAAATTTTTAATCCATATAACAGGATCTTTTATTCATATATAAATGTAAACAAATAATAAAAGTTAATTTAATTTTAATACCACCCCAGTAAAATTTTATTTAAAATATAATTTTTAAAATTCTTTATAAACTATAATTTATAAAAATAAAGATCTATAGGGTCTTCTCGTCTTTTAATTATATTTTAACTTTTTAATTAAAAAATAAAATTCTATAAAAATTTTAAAAAAACAGTATATATCTCATTCAACCATTCATACCAGCCTTCAATTAAAAGACTATTGATTATGCTACCTTCGCACGGTCAAAATACCGCGGCCCTTTAAAATTCAGTGGGCAGGTTAGACTTTAAATAAAATACAAAAAGACATGTTTTTGATAAACAGGTGAATATATTTAATTTGCCGAATTCTTCATTAAAACCTAACAATTAAATTACATTATAAAAATAAATATACTAATTTTATCATAATTTCTAAAATTTTTTAATTAAATTTTAAATTTTAATAAAAAATTTAATTTAAATTAAATAATTTTATATAAAAAATAAATTATAACAACCTTATTAATAATAGCTATTTTTAAGCTTATATTTATTCAAAAAATTATATAAATATAAAAATTTATTTTAAAGCTCATCCCTTAAAATATTATATTATTTATTTATTAAATTAAAAAATTAAATTAATAAAATAAATAAACTAAATTAAATTTATTTCTTAAAAAACTAGATAACTTTTAAAACGATTAACATTTCATTTCTAATTATATATTTAAAATATTTATTCTACAATAACTTTTATATATAATTAAATCTTTAAAATTCGAGAAAAATTAATATAATAATTAATTAATTAACAAACCCTGATACACAAGGTACAATAAATAAAATTTTCTTTTAAATTAAAAATTTTTCAAAATATTTCAATATTCTTTTAAAATACTAATACACTATAATTAAAATTATTTTTTTATTATAAATTACTAAAACTTTAATATTTAAAATTATTTTTATTAATATAAATAACTAAAAAAAAAAACAATTAATAAATAATTATTATCAATTTAAATTGAATTGCACAAATTTCTTTTCAATGTAAATGAAATACTTTACTAATTAAGCTTTAAATTGTCATTCTAGATACACTTTCCAGTACATCTACTATGTTACGACTTATCTCATTTTAAAAATGAGAGCGACGGGCGATGTGTGCATGTTTTAGAGCTATAATCATATAAATAATCTATTTTATATTACTATTAAATCCACCTTCAAACTTTTATTTCAAAAAATTATTCGTATAAATAAATTTATTGTAATCCATTTCTACTTAAACATAAACTGCACCTTGACCTGACATACTATTTAATAAAATATTTAGAAAATTATTAATCTTATAATATATTCTGATGACGACGATATACAAATTGATAACAAACTTAAGTAAGGTCCAACGTGGATTATCAATAACAGAACAGATTCCTCTAAATAGACTAAAACACCGCCAAATTCTTTAAATTTTAAGAATATAACTAATACTACTTAAGTATTTAATTTATTTAATTTTAATAATAGGGTATCTAATCCTAGTTTATAATAAAATTTTTATAGCTTAAATTAATCTTAAATTAATTATAAATAAATTTAAAAATTTCACCTAATAAATTTATAAATAAATTAAATAATTAAAAATTTAACTAATACTAAAAATTTTTATTTGCATCATTTGTATAACCGCAGTAGCTGGCACAAATTTTACCAATACTATATATTATTACTAATTCAAAATTTCTTTTATAATTAATATCAATTACTGCGAATAAAATAAAAGTTTTTAATTTTTAAAATTAAAAAAAATTCTTACAAAAATTTACATGTAAAATAAAATAATAATAAAATATTTAACTAGAATAAAATAATATTATAATTATTAAACAGACATAATTTTTTTTATTTATTTATATATTAAATATTAAACTTAATAATAATATAATTAAATTTTAATAATATTAAAATTTATATAATAAAATTTTATAGTACAATTCTCTTAAATTATTTTCCCCTAATTTTTTTTTTTTTTTTATATATTATAAATTTTAAAATTAATTTATATTATATTTTTATAATAAAAATATAATAATTTATATTTACAATTTTTATTTATTTATAATATTTTTTAATAATGAATAAATTTTTACAATATATATATATAATATATTTATATATATGTATATATTTATTATAAATTTATTAATAATTAATAAATTTATATACATATATATATTTATTATAAATTTATTAATAATTAATAAATCACTTTTTTTTTAAATATAAGACTATTAGGCCTATAAATTATATCACCCATTTAATATATATATTTTATTAAATAAATGTTTATATATTATATAGATCATTTATATAATAATTAAAAATTTTGTTCCGTTATTTTAAATTGTTATTTTAAATATTTAAATAAACAATTAAATGAATTGCCTGATAAAAAGGATTACCTTGATAGGGTAAATCATGAAATTTAACGTTTCATTCATTATATTTAATAGAATTAAACTATTTCTAAAAGAATCAAAATCTTTTGTGCGTCATACACTAAAATATAAAAAGATAAGCTAATTAAGCTACTGGGTTCATACCCCATTTATAAAGGTTATAATCCTTTTCTTTTTAATTAAAAAAATTTCTAATAATATCTTTTTAATAATATTAATTTTTGGAACATTAGTTACAATTTCTTCTAATTCTTGATTAGGAGCATGAATAGGGCTAGAAATTAATTTATTATCATTTATCCCCCTAATAAATGACAATAAAAAAAATTTATTAACCTCAGAAAGCTCATTAAAATATTTTTTAACACAAGCATTTGCTTCTTCTATTTTACTATTTGCTATTATTATATTAATGTTTTTTTATAATAATAACATATTTTTATATAATTCATTTAATGAAATTTTAATTTTATCTACATTATTATTAAAAAGAGGAGCTGCACCCTTTCATTTTTGATTTCCTGAAGTTATAGAAGGATTATCTTGAATTAATGGACTAATTTTAATAACATGACAAAAAATTGCTCCTTTAATATTAATTTCTTATAATTTTATTTATAAATTTTTTATAATTACAATTATTTTATCTATATTAATTGGTTCCTTGGGAGGATTAAATCAAACCTCTATTCGAAAACTAATAGCTTTTTCTTCTATTAATCATTTAGGATGAATATTATTAGCAATAATAAATAATGAAATATTATGAATAATTTACTTTTTATTATATTCTTTACTTTCATTTTCAATTGTATTAATATTTAATAATTTTAAATTATTTTATTTCAATCAAATTTTTAATATGTCAATAATAAATCCAATTATAAAACTTTTTATTTTTTTAAATTTATTATCTTTAGGAGGACTTCCTCCATTTTTAGGATTTTTACCTAAATGATTGGTTATTCAAAATTTAGTAACAATAAATCAAATATTTATTTTAACTATTAGTGTTTGTTTAACCTTAATTACTTTATATTTTTATTTACGATTATCCTACAGAATTTTTATATTAAATTATCAAAAAAATTCTTGACTTTTAAAAAATAATTTTAACAATAAATTATCAATTATTAGATTAATTTTTAATTTTATTTCAATTAGAGGATTAGTAATAATATCAATAATTTATATTATTATATAAGAATTTAAGTTAAATAAACTAATAGCCTTCAAAGCTGAAAATATTTGTATTAATCTTTTAATTCTTAAATATTAAGCTTTAATAAATTAAATTATTCCTTTAGAATTGCAGTCTAATATCATTATTGACTATAAAGCCTGATTAAAGAGATTAAATCCCATAAATAAATTTACAATTTATCGCCTAAACTTCAGCCATTTAATCGCGACAATGATTATTTTCAACAAATCATAAGGATATTGGAACATTATATTTTATTTTTGGTGCTTGAGCTGGAATAGTGGGAACCTCTTTAAGAATTCTTATTCGAGCCGAACTAGGACATCCAGGAGCTTTTATTGGAGACGATCAAATTTATAATGTGATTGTTACTGCTCATGCTTTTATTATAATTTTTTTTATAGTTATACCTATTATAATTGGAGGATTTGGAAATTGACTTGTTCCATTAATATTAGGAGCACCAGATATAGCATTCCCTCGAATAAATAATATAAGTTTTTGAATACTTCCCCCTTCTTTAACTCTTCTTATTTCTAGAAGTATAGTAGAAAATGGGGCAGGAACTGGATGAACAGTATATCCCCCTCTTTCTTCTGGAATTGCTCATGCTGGAGCCTCTGTAGATTTAGCTATTTTTTCTTTACACTTAGCTGGGATTTCTTCTATTTTAGGAGCAGTAAATTTTATTACTACTGTAATTAATATACGATCTCCTGGAATTACTTTAGATCGAATACCTTTATTCGTGTGATCAGTAGTAATTACAGCTATTTTATTATTATTATCTTTGCCTGTATTGGCCGGAGCAATTACTATACTATTAACAGACCGAAATTTAAATACTTCATTTTTTGACCCAGCAGGAGGAGGAGACCCTATTTTATATCAACATTTATTTTGATTTTTTGGGCATCCAGAAGTTTACATTTTAATTTTACCTGGATTTGGTATAATTTCTCATATTATTACACAAGAAAGAGGTAAAAAGGAAACATTTGGAAATCTAGGTATAATTTATGCAATATTAGCAATTGGTTTATTAGGGTTTATTGTATGAGCTCATCATATATTTACTGTTGGAATAGACGTAGACACACGAGCATATTTTACTTCAGCTACAATAATTATTGCTGTACCAACTGGAATTAAAATTTTTAGTTGGTTAGCTACTCTTCATGGAACTCAATTAACTTATAGCCCCGCCATATTATGAGCTTTTGGATTTGTATTTTTATTTACAGTCGGAGGATTAACTGGAGTTGTTTTAGCTAATTCTTCAATTGACATTGTATTACACGATACTTATTATGTAGTTGCTCATTTTCATTATGTATTATCTATAGGAGCTGTATTTGCAATTATGGCAGGATTTGTTCATTGATATCCTTTATTAACTGGATTGACAATAAATCCTGTTTGATTAAAAATTCAATTTTTTATAATATTTGTAGGAGTAAATTTAACTTTTTTTCCACAACATTTTTTAGGGCTTGCTGGAATACCTCGACGATACTCCGATTTTCCTGATAGTTATTTAGCTTGAAATATTGTTTCTTCATTAGGAAGAACAATTTCTTTATTTGCTATTTTATACTTTTTATTTATTATTTGAGAAAGTATAATTACTCAACGAACTCCTAGATTCCCTATACAATTATCTTCATCTATTGAATGATATCATACCTTACCTCCTGCAGAACATACATATGCAGAACTTCCTTTATTAACTAATAATTTCTAATATGGCAGATTAGTGCAATGAATTTAAGCTTCATATATAAAGATTTTATCTTTTGTTAGAAAATGGCAACATGAGCAAACTTAGGTTTACAAGATAGATCATCCCCTTTAATAGAACAATTAAATTTTTTTCATGATCATACATTATTAATTTTAACAATAATTACTATTTTAGTAGGCTACATTATAGGAATATTAATATTTAATAATTTTACAAATCGATATTTACTTCATGGACAAACAATTGAAATTATTTGAACAGTTTTACCAGCAATTATTTTAATATTTATTGCCTTTCCTTCATTACGATTATTATACTTAATAGATGAAATTAATACTCCCTCTATTACTTTAAAATCAATTGGACACCAATGATATTGAAGCTATGAATATTCTGATTTTCTAAATTTAGAATTTGATTCATATATAATTCCAACAAATGAATTAGAAATAAATGGATTTCGTTTATTAGATGTTGACAATCGAATTGTTTTACCAATAAATAATCAAATTCGAATTTTAGTAACAGCAACAGATGTATTACATTCTTGAACTGTTCCGTCATTAGGAGTAAAGGTAGATGCTACTCCAGGACGATTAAATCAAATTAATTTTTTAATTAACCGACCAGGATTATTTTTTGGTCAATGTTCAGAAATTTGTGGGGCAAATCATAGTTTTATACCAATTGTAATTGAAAGAATTCCTATAAATTATTTTATTAAATGAATTACTTCTATAACTAATTCATTAGATGACTGAAAGCAAGTAATGATCTCTTAAATCATATTATAGTAAATTAGCACTTACTTCTAATGAAATTTAATATAAAAAATTAGTTTTATACAAAACCTTAGTATGTCAAACTAAAAAAATTAGTTTAATCTAATATTTTTTAATTCCACAAATAGCTCCAATTAATTGGTTAATTTTATTTTTTGTATTTTCTATTACATTAGTAATTTTTAATGTATTAAATTACTTTTGTTTTTTTTATACTCCAATAAAAACGTCTCAATCATTAAATATTAAAATAAATAAATTAAATTGAAAATGATAACTAATTTATTTTCTGTTTTTGATCCTTCAACATCTATTTTAAATTTATCATTAAATTGATTAAGAACATTTTTAGGGTTATTTTTAATTCCTATATCTTATTGATTAATACCTAATCGATTTCAATTAATTTGAAATAATATTTTATTAACTCTTCATAAAGAATTTAAAACATTATTAGGGCCTTCTGGACATAATGGAAGAACTTTAATATTTATTTCATTATTTAGTTTAATTATATTTAATAATTTTTTAGGATTATTTCCTTATATTTTTACAAGAACAAGTCATTTAACATTAACTTTAACTTTAGCTTTTCCATTATGATTAAGCTTTATATTATATGGATGAATTAATCATACACAACACATATTCGCTCATTTAGTTCCTCAAGGAACTCCTCCTGTTTTAATGCCTTTTATAGTTTGCATTGAAACAATTAGTAATGTAATTCGACCAGGAACTTTAGCTGTTCGATTAACAGCTAATATAATTGCAGGACACTTACTATTAACTTTATTAGGAAATACAGGGCCTGTAACAACAAATTATATTATTTTATCAGTCATTTTAATAACACAAATTGCTTTATTAGTATTAGAATCTGCAGTAGCTATTATTCAATCATATGTATTTGCAGTATTAAGCACTCTTTATTCAAGAGAAGTAAATTAATGTCAACACATGCAAATCACCCCTTTCATTTAGTAGATTATAGACCTTGACCTTTAACAGGAGCAATTGGAGCAATAACAACAGTTTCTGGATTAGTACAATGATTTCATCAATATACAATAACATTATTTATTTTAGGAAATATTATTACAATTTTAACAATATATCAATGATGACGAGATATTTCACGAGAAGGAACATTCCAAGGATTACATACATTCCCTGTAACAATTGGACTACGATGAGGAATAATTTTATTTATTGTTTCTGAAGTATTTTTTTTTATTTCATTTTTTTGAGCTTTTTTTCATAGTAGTTTATCTCCTACAATTGAATTAGGAATAACTTGACCACCTGTAGGAATTATAGCTTTTAATCCATTTCAAATTCCTTTATTAAATACTGCTATTTTACTAGCATCTGGAGTAACTGTAACATGAGCACACCATGCTTTAATAGAAAGAAATCATTCACAGGGTACTCAAGGATTATTTTTTACAATTGTTTTAGGAGTTTATTTTACAATTCTTCAAGCTTATGAATATATTGAAGCCCCTTTTACTATTGCAGATGCAGTTTATGGATCAACATTTTATATAGCAACTGGTTTTCACGGACTTCATGTATTAATTGGAACAACATTTTTATTAATTTGTTTTTTACGACACATCAATTATCATTTTTCAAAAAATCATCATTTTGGATTTGAAGCCGCTGCTTGATATTGACATTTTGTAGACGTTGTATGATTATTTTTATATATTACTATTTATTGATGAGGTAGATATTTATAAAGTATAATTTTGTATATGTGACTTCCAATCACAAGGACTAAATAATTTTAGTATAAATAATATTAATACTATCAATAATAACAACAATTATTTTTATTATTACAATCATTGTAATAATATTAGCAACTTTATTATCAAAAAAAACTTTATTAGACCGAGAAAAATGTTCACCATTTGAATGTGGATTTGACCCAATAAATTCATCTCGATTACCTTTTTCTTTACGATTTTTTTTAATTGCAATTATTTTTTTAATTTTTGATGTTGAAATTGCTTTACTATTACCTATAATTTTAATTATAAAATCTTCAAATTTAATAAATTGAACAATTACTAGTTTATTTTTTATTTTTATTTTACTAATTGGACTTTATCATGAATGAAATCAAGGAGCCTTAGAATGAAACGAATAAATATGAAGCGATTTATTGCAATTAGTTTCGGCCTAATCTTAGGTGAAATTCACCCATATTTTAGGGTAATAGTTAATTATAACATTTAATTTGCATTTAAAAAGTATTGAAATTTCAATTTACCTTATTAATTGAAACCAAAAAGAGGTATATCACTGTTAATGATAAAATTGAATTAATATATTCCAATTAAAAGAAATATAAATGGAATTAAACCATTAAAGATAAAAGTTAGCAGCTTTTTCTTGATCCTCATATTTCATTTATATAGTTTAAAAAAAACATTACATTTTCAATGTAAAAATAAAAATTTATTTTTTATAAATATATTTAAAGATTAAATTAATCTCCCTAACATCTTCAGTGTTATGCTCTAAATATAAGCTATTTAAATTAATTTACTATTACAACTAATATTAATAAAATAATAAATCATAATATATAACTTAATAAATAAATTTTTAAATTATTTTTTTGAAATTCTTGTAAATATAAAGAATAATTTTTTAATTGAATATAAATTATTTGACTTCCAAAAAATTCACTTCAACCTAAATCAAAACTTTTATATGAATATAATCCTAATTTTAATGGATAATTAATAACTCCTAATGTAGAAACTACTGGTATAAATCATATTGATCCTACAAAATAAGTAAAATTATAATAATATAAAGCCTTATTAATAAAAAATAATCTAACATTTCTTAATAAATAACCGATAACCCCTCCAATTAAACAAACAAATAAAGTTAATAACTTTATTTCTAAAGGTAAACAAATTATTCTAGGGTTTAAAAATATTAATCATCTTAATAATCTACCTCCTACTACAGCCATAATTATTAAAAAACAAATTCTAAATAATATAGTTCATCCAGAATCATTTAATGGATGTAATCTACTACTATTAAAAGTACCTGTTATTGAATAAAAACATAATCGAAAAGAATAACATACAGTTAACCCTGTACTAAAAAAAAAAAGAAAAAATACAAAAATATTAACATAAGATAATATAACTATTTCTAAAATTAAATCCTTAGAATAAAACCCCGCCAAAAAAGGTATACCACATAAAGCTAAATTTGCAACATTAAAACAACTACAAGTCAAAGGCATTCTTATTCTTAAACTTCCTATTATTCGAATGTCTTGAGAATTTTTTATATTATGAATAATTGATCCTGCACATATAAATAATAAAGCCTTAAACAAAGCATGAGTTAATAAATGAAAAAATGCAAGTTTATAAAACCCTATTGATAAAATTCTTATTATTAACCCTAATTGTCTTAAAGTAGATAAAGCAATAATTTTTTTTAAATCAAATTCAAAATTAGCTCCCAATCCTGCCATAAACATTGTTAACCCAGAAATTAATAATAACAATTGACTTATTCATCAATTTATAAGTAAATCATTAAATCGAATTAATAAATAAACCCCAGCAGTTACTAAAGTAGAAGAATGAACTAAAGCAGATACAGGGGTAGGAGCAGCTATTGCTGCAGGCAATCAAGAAGAAAAAGGAATTTGAGCTCTTTTTGTTATAGCAGCCAATATTACTAACGCTCCAATAATTATTATTTCAAAATTATTTTTTATTATGTCTAAATAAAAAATATAATTTCAACTACCATAATTTAATATTCAAGCAATAGCTAATAATAAAGCTACATCTCCAATTCGATTAGATAAAGCAGTTAATATACCAGCATTATAAGACTTTACATTTTGAAAGTAAATTACTAAACAATAAGAAACTAACCCCAATCCATCTCATCCTAATAAAATTCTAATTAAATTAGGACTAATAATTAATATTATCATAGATATAACAAATATTAAAACTAATAAAATAAATCGATTAATATTATAATCCTCTTCTATATATTGATTTCTATAAAAAATAACCAAAGAAGAAATTAATAAAACAAAAGATATAAATATTAAACTTATTCAATCAAATAAAAAAGTTATAACAATTGATATAGATTGAAGACTTAATACTTCTCATTCAATAAAATAAACTAAATCATTTAATAAAAACTTTAATCTAATAATAAATAAACTTCCTCTAATAAAAATTAAAAAATAAAATCTAATTTTACAATAATTAATTAATATATTCACGATCTAAAATGAAAATTTCATATCATTGACACCACAAATCAATATTTTAATTAAACTATTTAAATAAATTCATAATATACAAAAACTACTTTTTAAAATTAATAAATTTAAAGGTAATCAATGTAATATTAATAATAAAAATTCTCGTAATCTCCCCCCAGAAAAAAAATAAACTCCCGAATAAACCTTTCCATGTTGACTATAAGCAAAAAGATATAAAGAATAAGCAGCTCTAAAAAATGACAACAAAGATAATATAATTATCGATACTCAAGATCAAGCAACAATTCTATTTAAAAGAGAAATTTCTCCTAATAAATTTAAAGTAGGAGGAGCAGCT